GCTAACGTAGCTTACATTAAAGCATAACACTGAAGATGTTAAGATGAGCCCTAGAAAGCTCCGCAGGCACAAAAGCTTGGTCCTGACTTTACTATCAGCTTTAGCTAGATTTACACATGCAAGTATCCGCACCCCTGTGAGAATGCCCTAATAGCTCCCTGCCCGGGAACAAGGAGCTGGTATCAGGCACAACCAACCATAGCCCACGACACCTTGCTTTGCCACACCCTCAAGGGAACTCAGCAGTGATAAACATTAAGCCATAAGTGAAAGCTTGACTTAATTAAAGCTAAGAGGGCCGGTCAAACTCGTGCCAGCCACCGCGGTTATACGAGAGGCCCAAGTCGATAGTCAACGGCGTAAAGAGTGGTTAGATAGAACCCAAAACTAAAGCCGAACGCCTTCAAAGCTGTTATACGCACCCGAAGGTAAGAAGCCCACCCACGAAAGTGGCTTTACAATCTTGAACCCACGAAAGCTATGACACAAACTGGGATTAGATACCCCACTATGCTTAGCCCTAAACATTGATAATAACCCACACCTGTTATCCGCCCGGGAACTACGAGCATCAGCTTAAAACCCAAAGGACTTGGCGGTGCTTTAGACCCACCTAGAGGAGCCTGTTCTAGAACCGATAACCCTCGTTCAACCTCACCCTTCCTTGTCTTTCTCCCGCCTATATACCGCCGTCGTCAGCTTACCCTGTGAAGGACTAATAGTAAGCAAAATTGGTACAACCCTAAACGCCAGGTCGAGGTGTAGCGTATGGAAGGGGAAGAAATGGGCTACATTCTCTAACATAGAGAAAACGAATAACATGCTGAAACACATGTCTGAAGGAGGATTTAGCAGTAAGCAGGAAGTAGAGTGTCCCGCTGAAATTGGCCCTGAAGCGCGCACACACCGCCCGTCACTCTCCCCGAACTAATTAAATCAAATTAAATAAAACCCCATCAAAGTAAAGGGGAGGCAAGTCGTAACATGGTAAGTGTACCGGAAGGTGTACTTGGAAAACCAGGATATAGCTAAGATATATAGCAGCTCCCTTACACCGAGCAGTCATTCGTGCAAGTCGAATTATCCTGACGCCCATCAGCTAGCCACCCCCACCAAAAACAACAAGCCTCCATCAATACCCCCTAAAGCACCTAAAACAACTTTAAACAAACCATTTTTCCCCCTAAGTATGGGCGACAGAAAAGGAACCACCGCGCCATAGAAAAAGTACCGCAAGGGAACGCTGAAAGAGAAATGAAACAACCCAGTAAAGCCCAAAGAAGCAGAGATTTAAACTTGTACCTTTTGCATCATGATTTAGCTAGAAAACCTCAAGCAAAGAGCACTTTAGTTTGACTCCCCGAAACTACGTGAGCTACTCCAAGACAGCCTAACAACTAGGGCAAACCCGTCTCTGTGGCAAAAGAGTGGGAAGATCTTTGAGTAGAGGTGACAGACCTATCGAACCTAGTTATAGCTGGTTGCCTGGGAAATGAATAGAAGTTCAGCCTCTCGGATTCTCCTTTCACCCCACCTCCCTCCCTCCGACAACTAAAAGAAGCCGAAAGAGTTAGTCGAAGGGGGTACAGCCCCTTTGACACAAGATACAACTTTTCCAGAAGGGTAAAGATCATACCCCAACACCAAGGTAAGATGTTTCGGTGGGCCTAAAAGCAGCCACCCCATAGAATGCGTTATAGCTCAGACATAACTACCACCCCCAATCCTGACAATTTTATCTTAGCCCCCTAAACCTTACCAGGCCATTCCATGCAAACATGGAAGCGACCATGCTAATATGAGTAATAAGAGAGTATCAACCTCTCTCCTTGCACAAGTGTAACTCGGAACGGACCACCCACCGAACATTAACGACCCCAAACAAAGAGGGCTTTGAACAACAGACCCGTCAACTAGAAAAATACTCAACAAACTAATCGTTAAACCCACACTGGCGTGCCTTCAAGGAAAGACTAATAGAAAAAGAAGGAACTCGGCAAACACATGAAGCCTCGCCTGTTTACCAAAAACATCGCCTCTTGCAAAATTAACGAATAAGAGGTCCTGCCTGCCCTGTGACCATGAGTTCAACGGCCGCGGTATTTTGACCGTGCAAAGGTAGCGCAATCACTTGTCTTTTAAATAAAGACCCGTATGAATGGCAAGACGAGGGCTTAGCTGTCTCCTTTTTCAGGTCAATGAAATTGATCTTTCCGTGCAGAAGCGGGAATGTCAACATAAGACGAGAAGACCCTATGGAGCTTTAGACACCAAGACAGATCACGTCAAAGCCCCCTAATTAAGGATTAAACTAACTGAGCCCTGTCCTAATGTCTTTGGTTGGGGCGACCACGGGGAACTACAAAACCCCCGCGTGGAATGAAAGCACCACCCTGCTTTTACAACTAAGAGCCTCCGCTCTAATAAACAGAATATCTGACCAACAAGATCCGGCAACGCCGATCAACGAACCCAGTTACCCTAGGGATAACAGCGCAATCCTCTTTTAGAGTCCATATCGACAAGAGGGTTTACGACCTCGATGTTGGATCAGGACATCCTAATGGTGCAGCCGCTATTAAGGGTTCGTTTGTTCAACGATTAAAGTCCTACGTGATCTGAGTTCAGACCGGAGTAATCCAGGTCAGTTTCTATCTATGCCATGATTTTTTCTAGTACGAAAGGACCGAAAAGAAGGGACCCATGCCTCAAGTACGCCCCACCCTCACCCTATGCAAACAACTAAAACAGACAAGAGGACATATCAACCGCGCCCAAGAAAACGGCCCGCTAAGGTGGCAGAACTCGGCTATTGCAAAAGACCTAAGCCCTTTCCATAGAGGTTCAAACCCTCTCCTTAGCTATGATCCACACTCTTATAACACACATTATTAATCCCCTTACACTCATTGTACCAGTTCTCCTAGCCGTCGCCTTCCTCACCCTTCTTGAACGAAAAGTGCTCGGCTATATACAACTACGAAAAGGCCCTAATATTGTAGGCCCCTATGGACTCCTACAACCCATCGCCGATGGCATCAAGCTCTTCATCAAAGAGCCCGTTCGACCCTCTACCTCATCCCCCATCCTATTTATTGCCACCCCTATATTGGCCCTCACACTCGCTCTAACACTTTGAGCACCCATACCATTTCCTTACCCCATCATTGACCTCAACCTAAGTATCTTATTTATTCTAGCCCTCTCCAGCCTCGCCGTTTACTCAATCCTCGGGTCAGGCTGAGCATCCAACTCAAAATATGCACTTATCGGGGCCCTTCGGGCCGTAGCCCAAACCATTTCATACGAAGTTAGTCTAGGCTTAATTTTATTATGCACCATCATCTTCACGGGAGGCTTCACCCTTCAAACCTTCAACACTGCCCAAGAAAGCATCTGATTAATCTTCCCAGCCTGACCCCTAGCCGCAATATGATACATCTCCACACTAGCAGAGACCAACCGAGCCCCCTTCGACCTCACTGAAGGTGAGTCCGAACTCGTCTCAGGCTTCAATGTAGAATATGCAGGAGGCCCATTCGCCCTATTTTTCCTAGCAGAATATGCCAATATTCTCCTTATAAACACACTCTCCGCCACTCTGTTTTTAGGTGCCTCTCACATTCCAACCATCCCCGAACTAACCGCCATGAACATTATAACCAAAGCAGCCCTTCTCTCTGTCCTCTTCCTATGAGTCCGAGCCTCCTACCCCCGATTCCGATACGACCAACTCATACATCTAATCTGAAAAAATTTCCTTCCACTAACACTTGCCCTTGTCATCTGGCACTTGGCACTCCCCATTGCACTTGCAGGCCTGCCCCCTCAACTATAGCCTTGGAGCTGTGCCTGAAGTAAAGGACCACTTTGATAGAGTGAATAATGAGGGTTGAATTCCCTCCAACTCCTTAGAAAAGGGGGACTCGAACCCTGCCCGGGGAACTCAAAACTCCCAGTGCTTCCTACTACACCACTTTCTAGTAACGTCAGCTAATTAAAGCTATTGGGCCCATACCCCAACAATGATGGTTAAAATCCCTCCCTTACTAATGAATCCTATTGTTTCATGCACCTTACTAATTACTCTCGGACTTGGAACTACAATCACATTTGCAAGCTCACACTGATTTCTCGCCTGAATGGGCCTTGAAATCAATACCCTTGCTATCTTACCACTCATAGCCCAATATCATCACCCCCGGGCAACTGAAGCTACCCTTAAATATTTCCTCACACAAGCAACTGCAGCATCCACCCTCCTCTTTGCTACTACCACAAACGCCTGATTAAACGGACAATGAGACATTCAACACATAACACACCCACTCCCCGTTACACTATTCACCATCGCCCTCGCTCTAAAAATTGGCCTAGCCCCCCTCCACATTTGACTCCCTGAAGTCCTACAAGGACTAGATCTCATCACAGGGCTTATTATATCCACCTGACAAAAGCTTGCCCCCTTCGCCCTTCTTCTCCAAATCTACCCCGCCAACTCTACCCTACTTATCGCGCTAGGCCTAACATCAACACTTATTGGAGGCTGAGGCGGACTAAACCAGACGCAACTACGAAAAATCCTTGCCTACTCCTCAATTGCCCACCTCGGCTGAATAATCCTCATCCTACAATTTTCCCCCGCCCTCACCCTCCTTACCCTATTTACATATATTATTATAACCTTCTCAACATTCCTTGTATTTCACCTAAACAACGCAACCAATATTAATACCCTGGCCACCACTTGGGCTAAGACACCCGCACTCACTGCCCTCACACCCCTCCTCCTCCTCTCCCTAGGGGGCCTCCCCCCACTCTCGGGCTTCATGCCAAAATGACTGATTCTCCAAGAACTGACTAAACAAGACCTAGCTTTAACTGCCACCTTAGCTGCACTTACCGCCCTCCTCAGCCTATACTTCTACCTACGCCTGTCATATGCCCTAGCCCTCACAATATTCCCTAATAGCCCAACAGGCACTCCACCTTGACGCCTTCAATCACCCCAGATTATATACCCCCTCGCCCTCTCGATCACGGCCACCCTCACACTCCTTCCCCTCACCCCAACCATCATAACACTAATAACCCCCTAAGAGACTTAGGATAGCACAAGACCAAGAGCCTTCAAAGCTCTCAGCGGGAGTGAAAATCTCCCAGTCCCTGTTAAGACTTGCAGGACATTAACCCACATCACCTGTATGCAAAACAGATACTTTAATTAAGCTAAAGCCTTACCTAGACAGGCAGGCCTCGATCCTACAAACTCTTAGTTAACAGCTAAGCGCTCAAACCAGCGAGCATCCGTCTACCTTTCCCCCGCCCTGCCGGGGCTAAAGGGCGGGGGAAAGCCCCGGCAGGCGTTAGCCTACTTCTTCAGATTTGCAATCTACTATGTAAAACACCTCAGAGCTTGATAAGAAGAGGACTTGAACCTCTGTCTGTGGGGCTACAATCCACCGCCTGAACCTCAGCCATCTTACCTATGACAATCACACGTTGATTTTTCTCTACCAATCACAAAGACATCGGCACCCTCTATCTAATTTTTGGTGCATGAGCCGGAATAGTGGGCACCGGCCTAAGTCTCATTATTCGAGCAGAGCTAAGCCAGCCCGGCTCGCTTCTCGGAGACGACCAGATTTTTAACGTAGTTGTTACGGCACATGCCTTCGTTATAATCTTCTTTATAGTAATACCCGTAATAATCGGAGGGTTCGGAAACTGACTCGTGCCTTTAATAATTGGCGCCCCCGACATAGCATTTCCCCGAATAAATAACATAAGCTTCTGACTTATCCCCCCTGCTTTCATTATGCTCGCAGCCTCATCAGCGGTTGAAGCAGGGGCCGGAACAGGGTGAACAGTCTACCCCCCACTTGCTGGAAATCTCGCACACGCAGGAGCTTCAGTCGACTTAGCCATTTTCGCTCTACACCTTGCGGGTGTCTCTTCAATCCTGGGGGCCATCAACTTCATCACAACGATTCTTAACATAAAACCCCCCGGCATAACCCAATACCAAACACCCCTGTTTGTGTGATCCGTTCTGATTACAGCAGTCCTCCTCCTACTATCACTGCCCGTCCTAGCTGCCGGCATCACAATGCTTTTAACAGACCGCAACCTCAACACAACCTTTTTTGACCCCTCAGGCGGAGGCGATCCCATCCTTTATCAACACCTATTCTGATTTTTTGGTCACCCTGAAGTTTACATTCTAATCCTTCCAGGATTCGGCATAGTTTCACACATTGTTGCCTACTACGCCGGTAAAAAAGAACCCTTTGGCTACATGGGAATGGTCTGAGCTATGATGGCTATCGGCCTCCTGGGATTTATTGTCTGGGCCCATCATATGTTTACGGTCGGAATGGACGTAGATACACGAGCCTATTTCACATCTGCTACAATAGTTATTGCCATCCCAACTGGTGTAAAAGTCTTCAGCTGGCTCGCAACCCTTCACGGAGGGGACCTCAAATGAGAAGCCCCCCTCCTATGAGCTCTGGGATTCATCTTCCTCTTTACAGTAGGGGGACTAACCGGAATTGTACTAGCCAACTCCTCCCTAGACATTGTCCTTCATGACACATACTACGTAGTTGCTCACTTCCACTACGTCCTCTCGATGGGGGCAGTATTCGCCATTATGGGTGGATTTTTTCATTGATTCCCCCTATTTACAGGATATACTCTACACAGTACTTGAGCTAAGGCCCAATTTGCAACTATATTTGCAGGTGTTAATATCACCTTTTTCCCCCAGCACTTCCTTGGACTCGCCGGAATGCCTCGTCGGTACTCAGATTACCCCGATGCATATGCCATGTGAAACACCATCTCTTCCCTGGGCTCTCTAGTGTCCCTCTCAGCAGTAATCATTCTCTTATTTATTATCTGAGAAGCCTTTGCTTCTAAGCGCGAGGTATTAAAAGTTGATTTTACATCCACTAACGTAGAGTGAATCCACGGCTGCCCTCCACCCTACCACACCTTCGAAGAACCCGCCTTCGTGCAAGTCAACCGAATACGCGCGAGAAAGGGAGGACTCGAACCCCCATAAAGCTGGTTTCAAGCCAACCGCATAACCACTCTGCCACTTTCTTCATAAGACACTAGTAAAGTACTTACGCTGCCTTGTCAAGGCAGCATCGCGGGTTAGACCCCCGCGTGTCTTGCACCGCTAATGGCACATCCCGCCCAACTAGGCTTTCAAGATGCAACTTCCCCCCTGATGGAGGAACTTCTTCACTTTCACGACCACGCCCTAATAATTGTACTCCTCATTAGCGTGATAGTACTTTACATTATTACATGTATAATTACCACTAAGATATCAGATAAACTTATTCTCGACTCCCAAGAAATCGAGATTATCTGAACTGTTCTCCCTGCAATTACCCTAATTCTAATTGCCCTCCCATCCCTCCGAATCCTATACCTCATAGATGAAATTAATGACCCTCATTTAACAGTCAAAGCCATGGGTCATCAATGATACTGATCTTACGAGTATACTGACTACGAAGACCTCGGCTTCGACTCATATATGCTCCCCACACAAGACCTCTCCCCTGGACAATTCCGTCTCCTGGAAGCAGACCACCGGATAGTTATCCCAGTTGAATCTCCCATCCGGGTACTGATCTCCGCTGAAGATGTTCTTCACTCATGAGCAGTTCCCACCTTGGGCATCAAAATAGACGCAGTCCCAGGCCGGTTGAATCAAACAGCTTTCATTACAGCCCGCCCCGGAGTTTACTATGGACAATGTTCCGAAATTTGTGGGGCAAACCACAGCTTCATGCCCATCGTAGTTGAAGCAGTCCCACTAAATCATTTTGAAGCCTGAACTACCCTAATACTTGAAGAAGCCTCGTTGAGAAGCTTATTTTGGAGCAAGCGTTAGCCTTTTAAGCTAAAGACAGGTGCCTTCCAACCACCCTCAGCGACATGCCCCAATTAAACCCCACCCCATGACTAGCCATCATGATCTTCTCATGACTGGTATTTCTGATTATTGTACCCCCCAAAATTATAGCCCACCTCTTCCCAAACGAACCCTCCCCACAAAGCACAGAAGCCTTAGACATAGAAACCTGAAACTGACCATGACTGTAAGCCTCTTCGACCAATTTATATCCCCCACCTACCTGGGAGTACCGCTACTAGCAATTGCTCTCACCTTCCCCTGAATTTTCTTCCCTGCCCCTACCCTCCGATGACTGCACAATCGCCTACTAGTCCTCCAAAGCTGATTCATTAACCGATTTACCCAACAAATTCTGACCCCCCTAAGCCGGGGCGGACATAGCTGAGCACTAATACTTACCTCCCTTGTGGTTTTCCTTATAACCCTTAACATTTTAGGCCTCCTCCCCTACACCTTCACTCCCACCACTCAACTATCCCTCAACCTGGCCCTTGCATTCCCTCTTTGACTAGCCACACTCCTTATCGGACTACGTAACCAACCAACCGCTGCCCTAGGACACCTATTACCAGAAGGCACACCCACACTCCTCATCCCTATCCTAATTGTTATCGAAACAATCAGCTTGCTCATTCGCCCCCTAGCCCTCGGCGTCCGACTAACCGCCAACCTCACAGCTGGCCACCTTTTAATACAACTAACCTCTACAGCCACCTATGTCCTTCTAACCACGATGCCTCCGGTAGCGGCTCTTACGATAGTTCTTCTATTCCTACTCACCCTACTTGAGATCGCCGTAGCTATGATCCAAGCTTATGTTTTTGTCCTACTAATAAGCCTCTACCTACAAGAAAACGTCTAATGGCCCACCAAGCACACGCATATCACATAGTAGACCCCAGCCCCTGACCTCTTACAGGCGCCGCCGGCGCCCTGCTCCTCACATCAGGGCTTGCAGTTTGATTTCACTTCCACACCACAATCCTCCTATCCCTCGGCCTTATCCTTCTCTTACTAACAATATACCAATGATGACGAGACATCGTCCGAGAAGGCACATACCAGGGACACCACACACCCCCTGTTCAAAAAGGCCTTCGATTTGGCATGATTTTATTCATCACATCAGAAGTCTTCTTCTTCCTGGGATTCTTCTGAGCTTTCTACCACTCAAGCCTTGCCCCCACACCCGAACTAGGTGGCTGCTGACCCCCCACAGGAATCACCCCACTAGACCCCTTCGAAGTCCCCCTGCTCAATACTGCCGTCCTCCTAGCCTCTGGTGTGACAGTTACCTGAGCCCACCACAGCATTATAGAAGGTGAACGCGAACAAGCGATCCAATCCTTAGCACTAACCATCCTTCTTGGGTTTTACTTTACTTTCCTCCAAGCCTTAGAATACTATGAAGCTCCCTTTACTATTGCAGACGGGGTGTATGGCTCAACATTCTTTGTAGCCACAGGCTTTCACGGACTACACGTCATCATTGGCTCCACATTCCTGGCCGTCTGTCTACTTCGCCAACTCCAATATCATTTTACATCGGGGCACCACTTCGGATTTGAAGCAGCCGCCTGGTATTGACACTTCGTAGATGTCGTTTGACTGTTCCTCTATATCTCCATCTACTGATGAGGCTCATAATCTTTCTAGTACTAAATTAGTATTAGTGACTTCCAATCACCAGGTCTTGGTTAAAGCCCAAGGAAAGATAATGAATTTAATCATGGTCATTTTTATCATTGCCACCCTACTATCAGCCCTCCTGGCCACTGTATCATTCTGACTCCCCCAGATAAATCCTGACCACGAGAAATTGTCCCCCTATGAGTGCGGCTTTGACCCCCTTGGTACCGCCCGCCTCCCTTTCTCACTTCGATTTTTCCTCATCGCCATCCTATTCCTACTGTTTGATCTCGAAATCGCCCTTCTCTTGCCCCTCCCCTGAGGAGACCAACTAGCCTCCCCCCTTTTAACCTTCTTTTGAGCCACAGCAGTCCTACTTCTACTCACCTTAGGCCTAATCTATGAGTGACTCCAAGGAGGCCTAGAATGGGCCGAATAGGTGGTTAGTTTAAGAAAAACATTTGATTTCGGCTCAAAAGCTCGTGGTTAAAGTCCACCCCCGCCTAATGACCCCCACCCATTTCGCCTTCTCCTCAGCCTTCATTCTAGGACTAGCAGGCCTAGCCTTCCATCGAACCCATCTCCTATCCGCCCTGCTATGCTTAGAGGGAATAATGCTTTCCCTATTCATCGCCCTCTCCCTGTGGACCCTCCAACTAGACTCCACCAGCCTCTCGGCCTCCCCTATACTTCTCCTGGCATTCTCAGCCTGCGAAGCAAGCACAGGCCTCGCACTACTAGTCGCCACTACCCGAACACACGGAACCGACCGCCTTCAAAGCCTAAACCTGCTACAATGCTAAAAATCCTCATCCCCACACTAATGCTCATCCCAACAACCTGGCTGACCCCCGCTAAATGACTTTGACCCACCACCCTTATGCACAGCCTACTAATCGCCTTAGCCAGCCTCTCCTGACTAAAAAACCTATCAGAGACAGGCTGAACTTCTCTCAACCTCTACATGGCAACAGACCCCCTCTCAACCCCCCTCCTAGTACTCACCTGCTGACTTCTTCCCCTTATAATTCTTGCAAGCCAAAACCACACAGCCCCTGAACCTATTAATCGCCAACGAATATACATTACCCTCTTAACATCCCTACAAATCTTCCTTATCCTAGCCTTTGGCGCCACCGAAATGATCATGTTCTACGTAATGTTTGAGGCCACTCTAATCCCAACCCTGTTTCTCATCACCCGTTGGGGGAACCAGGCAGAACGACTCAACGCAGGCACTTATTTTTTATTTTACACCCTAGCCGGCTCACTCCCCCTACTTGTTGCCCTCCTCCTCCTCCAAAATAGCACCGGCACCCTTTCACTCCTGACCCTGCAATTCTCAGGCCCTGCCACACTAACTTCCTTTGCAGATAAACTCTGATGAGCGGGCTGTCTACTGGCCTTTCTGGTTAAAATACCGCTCTATGGCGTCCACCTCTGACTTCCTAAAGCCCATGTTGAAGCCCCAATTGCAGGCTCAATAATTCTTGCTGCCGTCCTCCTAAAACTAGGGGGCTACGGCATGATACGAATTCTCCCTATACTAGAGCCTCTAACCAAAGAACTAAGCTACCCCTTCATCATTTTTGCACTCTGAGGCGTGATCATAACCGGCTCAATTTGCTTACGCCAAACAGACCTAAAGTCCCTCATCGCTTACTCATCCGTAGGCCACATGGGCCTGGTGGTGGGCGGAATCCTTATCCAAACGCCCTGAGGTCTCACAGGGGCCCTAATTCTCATAATTGCTCACGGACTCACTTCCTCTGCCCTATTTTGCCTCGCCAACACAAACTACGAACGAACCCACAGCCGAACAATAGCTCTCGCCCGAGGCCTTCAAATAGCCCTTCCCCTAATAGCTACCTGATGATTTATCGCCAGTCTCGCCAACCTGGCCCTCCCCCCACTCCCCAACCTCATAGCAGAACTAATGATTATTACCTCACTATTCAACTGATCCTGATGAACCCTTGCCCTAACAGGAGCCGGAACTCTAATTACCGCAGGGTATTCCCTCTATATATTTTTAATAACTCAACGTGGCCCCCTCCCAACACATATTATTGCCCTCGAACCCTCCCACTCTCGAGAACATCTTTTAGTAGCCCTCCACTTAATCCCCCTCATTCTCCTAATCCTCAAGCCTGAACTAATCTGGGGCTGAACTGCTTGTAGGCATAGTTTAATAAAAACATTAGATTGTGATTCTAAAAATAGGAGTTGAAACCTCCTTGCCCACCGAGAGAGGCTTGCTAGCAACGAAGACTGCTAATCTTCGCCACCTTGGTTGGACCCCAGGGCTCACTCAAACCGCTGCTAAAGGATAACAGCTCATCCGTTGGTCTTAGGAACCAAAAACTCTTGGTGCAAATCCAAGTAGCAGCTATGCACACTACTTCACTAATAATGACCTCAAGCCTAATCACTATGTTCCTCCTCTTAGCTTACCCCATCTTTACAACGCTTAGCCCCAACCCCCAAGGCCCCGATTGATCCCTATCCCAAGTCAAAACAGCAGTTAAACTCACCTTCTTCGTAAGCCTCCTCCCCCTCTTCCTATTTCTTAACGAAGGCGCAGAGACAATTGTTACCAATTGAACCTGAATAAACACCCTAACCTTCGACATCAACATCAGCTTTAAATTCGACCACTATTCAATCATTTTTACCCCCATTGCCCTCTATGTCACCTGATCAATTCTAGAATTTGCATCCTGATACATACACTCAGACCCCTATATAAACCGATTTTTTAAATACTTACTTATTTTCCTAATTGCCATAATCGTCCTCGTCACAGCCAACAACATATTCCAACTCTTTATCGGCTGGGAAGGCGTGGGAATTATATCTTTCCTCCTAATCGGCTGATGATACGGGCGAGCAGATGCAAATACCGCGGCCCTCCAGGCTGTTCTCTACAACCGAGTCGGAGATATCGGCCTGATCTTCGCCATAGCCTGAATAGCAACTAATCTTAACTCCTGAGAAATGCAACAAATATTCATAACAGCTAAAAATCAAGACCTTACCTTCCCCCTCCTGGGCCTAATCCTCGCCGCAACTGGCAAATCAGCACAATTTGGACTCCACCCATGACTCCCTTCTGCCATAGAAGGCCCCACACCGGTCTCCGCCCTACTGCACTCTAGCACTATGGTTGTTGCCGGAATTTTCCTTCTTGTTCGAATGAGCCCCCTCCTAGAAAACAACCAAACAGCCCTTACCCTCTGCTTATGCCTGGGGGCCCTAACCACCCTGTTTACCGCCACTTGCGCCCTCACCCAAAATGATATCAAAAAAATCGTTGCTTTCTCCACATCAAGTCAACTCGGACTAATAATAGTAACCATCGGACTCAACCAACCCCAACTTGCCTTCCTTCACATTTGCACCCATGCATTTTTCAAAGCAATACTTTTTCTCTGCTCAGGCTCAATTATCCACAGTCTTAATGACGAGCAGGACATTCGAAAAATAGGGGGTATGCACCACCTTACACCCTTTACCTCTTCCTGTCTCACCATCGGAAGCCTGGCCCTCACTGGTACCCCCTTCCTAGCAGGCTTCTTCTCAAAAGACGCTATTATTGAAGCTCTTAACACATCCCATCTAAACGCCTGAGCCCTCGCCCTTACTCTCCTAGCCACCTCCTTTACAGCCATTTATAGCCTTCGAGTCATTTTCTTTGTATCCATGGGCCACCCCCGATTCAACACACTCTCACCCATCAATGAAAATAACCCAGCAGTCCTAAACCCCATTAAACGTCTGGCCTGAGGAAGCATCGTTGCTGGCCTCTTAATTACCTCTAATATAACCCCTCTAAAAACACCCGTCATAACCATGCCCCCCCTTCTAAAACTAGCCGCCCTCACCGTCACTATCCTTGGCCTTCTTCTCGCACTAGAGTTGGCTTCTCTAACAAACAAACAATTTAAAACAACCCCTAAACTGATACCTCACCATTTCTCTAACATACTTGGCTTCTTTCCAGCTATTATCCATCGCACACTCCCCAAACTTAACCTAACCCTTGGACAAACAATTGCCACCCAAATCATCGACCTAACCTGACTAGAGAAAACAGGCCCCAAAGCCCTAACCTCACTAAACATACCTCTAATTACGACGACAAGCAACGCCCAACAAGGCATGATCAAAACATACCTCTCCTTCTTCCTGCTAGCACTAGCCCTACCAGCCTTAGTGTTCATCCTTTAAACCGCTCGAAGCGCCCCCCGACTTAAGCCCCGCGTTATCTCCAGTGCCACAAACACGTTAAAGCACACCCAAGTACTAATTACCAACATACCACGCCCCAAGCAGTCATCAACGCACTCCCCTTTGAATCCCCCCAGCAACACAAGACACTCTCCCAACTCATCTACAGGCACCCAAGAGGTCTCATACCATCCCCCTCAAAACAGGCCTGAAACTATAACTACACCCACCACATATACTAGAATATATACCATAACAGACCGGCTACCTCAACTCTCAGGATAAGGCTCCGCAGCTAAAGCTGCCGAATACGCAAACACTACCAACATTCCCCCCAAATAAATCAAAAACAAGATCAAAGATAAAAAATGGCCCCCATGCCCCACTAGGATACCACACCCCAAACCAGCCACCACAACTAAACCTAAAGCAGCAAAATAAGGTGAAGGATTTGAAGCAACCGCAACTAACCCTAAAACCAACCCAAATAAAAATAAAGACATAATATAAGTCATAATTTCTACCAGGACTTTAACCAGGACTAATGGCTTGAAAAACCACCGTTGTTATTCAACTATAAAAACCCTAATGGCAAGCCTACGCAAAACCCACCCACTCCTAAAAATCGCCAACGACGCACTGGTAGACCTCCCCGCCCCCTCCAACATTTCAGCCTGATGAAACTTTGGCTCCCTCCTAGCCCTCTGTCTAGGCGCTCAAATCCTCACAGGACTCTTCCTTGCTATACACTACACATCTGACGTCACCATAGCTTTTTCATCCGTTGCACACATCTGCCGCGACGTAAACTACGGATGACTCATCCGAAACCTTCATGCCAACGGTGCCTCTTTCTTTTTTATCTGCCTCTACCTCCACATCGGTCGAGGCCTCTACTATGGCTCTTACCTCTTTAAAGAAACATGGAACATCGGGGTCGTGCTCTTTCTCCTTGTAATAATAACCGCTTTCGTCGGCTATGTTTTACCCTGAGGCCAAATATCCTTTTGAGGAGCAACCGTTATTACAAACCTCTTATCAGCAGTACCCTACGTAGGCAACACACTAGTTCAATGAATCTGAGGGGGCTTTTCAGTCGACAACGCCACCCTCACTCGCTTCTTCGCCTTCCACTTCCTCCTGCCCTTCATTGTCGCAGCTGCAACCTTCCTCCATCTGCTTTTCCTCCATGAAACAGGCTCAAACAACCCTCTGGGCCTGAACTCAGACGCAGATAAAATCCCATTTCACCCCTACTTCACCTATAAAGACCTCCTAGGCTTTGCAATCCTAATCATCTGCCTCACCGCCTTGGCCCTCTTCGCCCCAAACCTCCTAGGCGACCCCGACAACTTCACCCCCGCTAACCCCTTAGTCACCCCTCCACACATCAAGCCAGAGTGATACTTCCTATTCGCCTACGCCATCCTCCGATCGATCCCAAACAAACTAGGCGGAGTCCTTGCGCTCCTGGCCTCTATCCTAGTTCTCATGGTTGTACCCATTCTCCACACATCAAAACAACGAGGACTAACATTTCGACCCATCACCCAAATTCTCTTCTGAACCCTAATTGCAGATGTCCTCATCTTAACTTGAATTGGAGGCATACCAGTAGAACACCCTTTCATCATTATTGGCCAAGTGGCATCCCTGCTGTACTTTGCCCTCTTCCTAGTCTTCCTTCCACTGGCAGGTTGACTGGAGAACAAAATCCTTGAATGAAACTGCACTAGTAGCTCAGTCTCAGAGCACCGGTCTTGTAAACCGGACGTCGGGGGTTAAATTCCCCCCTACTGCTCATCAAAAAGGAGAGAATTTAACTCCCACCACTAACTCCCAAAGCTAGTATTCTAAACTAAACTACTTCTTGCTTATATATATATATATATATGTATTATCAACATACAATTATATTAACCATATCAATGATATCTAAGTACATAGGAATTTTTAATCAACATTCATTACCATGCAAATATTAACAATTTTAAATTCCATACGACTAATCATAAAACATGTAAATATCCATAATAATCATTGTACATTAATTGATAATCACCTTGCATACTTTCATTCTATCCACACTCCGGCAAAGGTTGGTGGGGGCACATAGAATGGGAGCACCCCACATCACAGAGAGCCTCATCTAGAGGCATTTAGGCACAAGGTTGGCCGCAACACATAGATTGGGAGCACCCCACATCACAGAGTGCTTCATCTAGAGACACTTGCGCTAAGATCGGTTGCAACACATAAGCGGGAGCAACCACCATCACGGAGTGCTTCATCTAAAGGCTATGGGTTTTTTTTATTTTTTTTTTTCTTCTTGTGGTTGCTCCCCATTCCCTACTTTCAAATAGCAGTGCATATCTCATTGCGTTTAATAAAGCATAATAATTCCCGCGGGCATAAGTAAAATAAACCACATTTTAAGTATTCAAGTGCATAAGCTGTGGCTTTGTCATCTGACGATTCCTGAGTTGTGCCCCCTGGTGCTCTTTATAATATACTAGACCCCCCCCTACCCCCCCCACACACATTTCTTCACACTCCTGACATAGCTAACATTTTTACTAAAACCCGTAAAACAAAAAAGCCCCAACTAAAACCTTGTCACCTAAGTTTCTGATCAGGAAAATTACTATTTACATTATTATAAGAATTCACGC